AATATTTTCATACAATATCTTAATTGAATTATATGTAATGATCAATAAATTAAGTTGAATTCTATATCTACACATACCAAAAACATAGAAAAATCCGAATACCAATCTAATCGATTCTATAGATATTTGGGCTAGAGTTGACAAACAAACAAAACCAGCAATATACTTTATTAGTATCGCATAGAAATCTAAATGGGGCGTGGCCAAGTGGTAAGGCAACGGGTTTTGGTCCCGCTATTCGGAGGTTCGAATCCTTCCGTCCCAGAACATATATATTCTCTGACAATATAGATTGCTTTTTTAACAATGTTCTGTTTAAAATCGAAATGTTAGCTGGAATGTGATTGTTGTTTCTGATTTTTTTCTTCGATGAATCGTTTTTTTTTTTCAAAAACTGAATCGAGATACGAAAGAATCCATATTCCCTATCTCATATTCTCTACCCCCTAAATTAGCCTAATTAGATTCAATTTTCTTTTTTGTAGATTTCTTGACTTTTCGCCAAGAGGGGGTTTTTGGTACTAATTCAATTCACTAAGTCTCTTAATTCTTAATCAATGAGGTAGGCTAAAATAGAAAAAAAGGGGCAAAAACTGGACTTAATCTGGGCTTGTTTGGCTTTGTGCCCAGACAGCTCGCATTTCGTAAAAATAAAAAAGACTAGGACATCCCCTTCTTTTGATTTATGCTGCATCAGTCCCATAGAATGGGGTAGATAGGAGTTAATCAGTGATGGGAAGGCGTTCATTTCAATATCTATAAACAGTGACAATTGCTCAGTCTATTTGATCGAATTGATAGATACGAAACCCTCCCCATTCTTTGGATTTTATCAATCAGATGAAAAAAAAAAAAAGACTTATCTTTTTTCCTAAGATGATCAAAAGTTATTTTTAACTATCAAATTTTCTTGGAATAATGATGTCGAGAGGGGAACTTTCGAAATTGATTCGAAATTTCGAAAGAGAAATAGTTTAAATCATTCCTTAGAAGCTGAATCTTTCTCTCCTATTAAGTCACGTGAAGATGCAGAATCAAAAAGAATTCGTTTATTCGTCTTGTTTTATTTTATTCGTCTTATTTTATTTATATAAATAAATTATATATTATAATGTTAGACAATTTAATATTAGCGATGGGGTCTTACTAAGACTTCTTCAGAAAAATATTTATCCACCTATATCTATAGTATTATTTATATCTATAGACTATAGATATAGAAGATATAGAAAATACTTTAGATTATGGTGTTTATACATCAGCCCAACCAATGACTATTCATGATTCCATAATTGAATCAATTCCATACCGGTTCTTAGAGGAATGTTATGGTAAAACTTCGTTTGAAACGATGTGGTAGAAAGCAACGTGCGACTTGAAGGACACGATCCGTTGTGGATTTGTACATCCACCATTTTTTGTAGGAATGAAGGTGCTCTTAGCTCGACATCATGGGTTCTGTTTCACTAGAACCCCTCGTTTTTTGTTGTCTTGGAATGTAAATAGTCCATGATGGAGCTCGAGTAGAAAGTATTAATTTATTTCTCGGGGCAAGGGTCTAGGGTTAATGCCAATCAATAAAAAAATTGAAACAACTTCGTAAATATATCTTAGGTATGGAAATCGAAAGAATCCAATTCGAGCAAGTTTAAAATGAAAAAATTTATTGGAATTGATCAAACTTTTTCGATCCAAAGTGTTTCACGAGGGAATCCATCATCTTGTAGGATTCTTTCATAAAAATCGCAAAAAGGGTATGTTGCTGCCATTTTGAAAGGATTAAAAAGCACCGAAGTAATGTCTAAACCCAATGATTTAAAATAAAACAAAGATAAAGGATCCCAGAACAAGGAAACACCTTTTTAATTGTCTTAATAACTGGATCAGACTGAAGAATCCGATTTTAAACGAGACAAACAAAAAAGGAGGAAAGACCGCTCAATAAATGAAAGTGCCGAAAGATTTTCCTTTGAACTGTTTGAAAGTTATCCAACTTGAGTTATGAGAGTATGAATGGTTTCTTTTTAATTTTAAGGAAGAACGAAGAAAAAAAGACTTAGATCTTTAATTGCTTTGATCATTTTATGGATCCAGTTGTCATTTCTTAGATAGAATTCCATACAGAGACAAAACTTCGAATCAATCATTTTTCTCGAGCCGTACGAGGAGAAAGCTTCCTATACGTTTCTAGGGGGGGTGTTGTTCATCTACATCTATCCCAATGAGCCGTCTATCGAATCGTTGCAATTGATGTTCGATCCCGAAGAGAAGGAAAAGATCTTCAGAAAGTGGGTTTTTATGATCCGATAAAGAATCAAACTTATTTAAATGTTCCTGCTATTTTATATTTCCTTGAAAAAGGGGCTCAACCTACAGAAACTGTTCAGGATATTTTAAAGAAGGCAGAGGTTTTTAAGGAACTTCGTCTTAATCAACCGAAATTCAATTAAGGAAATAAATTAAGGAAATACAAAAAAGGGGGTAGTGATTTGTATATAAC